GCTAGCGTAGCTTAACACAAAGCATGACACTGAAGATGTTAAGATGGGCCCTAAGAAGCCCCGCATGCACAAAGGCATGGTCCTGACCTTATTATCAGCTCTAGCCCAACTTACACATGCAAGTCTCCGCAACCCCGTGAGTATGCCCTCAATCCCCTGCCCGGGGACAAGGAGCGGGCATCAGGCACAAATTTTTAGCCCAAGACGCCTAGCCAAGCCACACCCCCAAGGGAATTCAGCAGTGATAGACATTAAGCCATAAGTGAAAACTTGACTCAGTCAGGGCTAAGTCGGGCCGGTAAAACTCGTGCCAGCCACCGCGGTTAAACGAGAGGCCCCAGTTGATTATACTACGGCGTAAAGGGTGGTTAAGGAAGGAACTCAACGATAAAGCCAAATGGCCCTTTGGCCGTCATACGCTTCTAGGTGTCCGAAGTCCAACCTCACGAAAGTAGCTTTAATAAAATCCACCTGACCCCACGAAAGCTGAGAAACAAACTGGGATTAGATACCCCACTATGCTCAGCCATAAACTTAGACGTCCAACTACAATTAGACGTCCGCCAGGGTACTACGAGCATTAGCTTGAAACCCAAAGGACCTGACGGTGCCTTAGACCCCCCTAGAGGAGCCTGTTCTAGAACCGATAACCCCCGTTAAACCTCACCGCTTCTAGCCACCCCAGCCTATATACCGCCGTCGCCAGCTTACCCTGTGAAGGCAACAAAAGTAAGCAAAATGGGCACAACCCAGAACGTCAGGTCGAGGTGTAGCGCACGAAGCGGGAAGAAATGGGCTACATTTTCTACCACCAGAACACTACGAACACGCAACATGAAATAGTGCTTGAAGGAGGATTTAGTAGTAAAAAGGAAGCAGAGTGTCCTTTTGAACCCGGCTCTAAGGCGCGTACACACCGCCCGTCACTCTCCCCTGTCAACATGCATTAAAAGTACATAATATCAAAGCACTGACAAGGGGAGGCAAGTCGTAACATGGTAAGTGTACCGGAAGGTGCACTTGGATTAAACCCAGGGCGTGGCTGAGTTAGTTAAGCATCTCACTTACACCGAGAAGACATCCATGCAAGTTGGATCACCCTGAGCCAAACAGCTAGCTTAATCACTAATTTTAAATCAACAATGTTTATAAAAAAACATGACCCACCCCTAAAAATTAAACCATTTTTTTACCTGAGTATGGGAGACAGAAAAGGTTCACCAAAGCAATAGAGAAAGTACCGCAAGGGAAAGCTGAAAGAGAAATGAAATAACCCATACAAGCACTAAAAAACAAAGGTTAAACCTTGTACCTTTTGCATCATGATTTAGTAAGTATTTTCAAGCAAAGAGACCTTTAGTTTGAAGCCCCGAAACCAGGTGAGCTACCCCGAGACAGCCTATAAATTAGGGCTAACCCGTCTCTGTGGCAAAAGAGTGGGAAGAGCTCCGGGTAGAAGTGACAGACCTACCGAACCTGGTGATAGCTGGTTGCCTGAGAAATGGATAGAAGTTCAGCCCCACACGCCCCAAACCAAAACCCTAAACTTTAAGGTGATTTAAGGGAAATACGCGGGAGTTAGTTAAAGGGGGTACAGCCCCTTTAACAAAGGATACAACCTTACCAGGAGGATAAAGATCATAATATTTAAAACAAACTGTTTTAGTGGGCCTAAAAGCAGCCATCTAAGCAGAAAGCGTTAAAGCTCAAACAGAACAAAGTTTATTATACTGATAAAAAATCTTATTCCCCTAAAAATATCAGGCTATTCCATATTTGCATGGAAGAAATTATGCTAAAATGAGTAACAAGAAGACCTGTTCTTCTCCAAGCACAAGTGTAAACCAGATCGGACAAACCACTGGAAAATAACGAACTCAACCCGAGAGAGTACTGCGAACAACACAGATAACCGAGAAAAACTCGCAACTGAATAATCGTTAACCCCACACTGGAGTGCTATTTTTAAAGGAAAGACTAAAAGAAAGGGAAGGAACTCGGCAAACACAAGCCTCGCCTGTTTACCAAAAACATCGCCTCCTGCAACTAGATTAAGTATAGGAGGTCCAGCCTGCCCAGTGACTACGGGTTCAACGGCCGCGGTATTTTGACCGTGCAAAGGTAGCGCAATCACTTGTCTTTTAAATAGAGACCTGTATGAATGGCTAAACGAGGGCTTAACTGTCTCCCCCTTCCAGTCAGTGAAATTGATCTATCCGTGCAGAAGCGGGTATGAAGATACAAGACGAGAAGACCCTTTGGAGCTTAAGGTACAAATTTAACCACGTCAAACAACTCAATAAAAAGAAAGAACTTAGTGGTAACTAAAATTTTACCTTCGGTTGGGGCGACCACGGAGGAAAAACCAGCCTCCGAGTGGAATGGGGAAAACCCCTAAAACCAAGAGAAACATCTCTAAGCCGCAGAACATCTGACCAATAATGATCCGGTCTAACGGCCGATCAACGAACCAAGTTACCCTAGGGATAACAGCGCAATCCTCTCCCAGAGTCCATATCGACGAGGGGGTTTACGACCTCGATGTTGGATCAGGACATCCTAATGGTGCAGCCGCTATTAAGGGTTCGTTTGTTCAACGATTAAAGTCCTACGTGATCTGAGTTCAGACCGGAGCAATCCAGGTCAGTTTCTATCTGTAACGCTACTTTTCCTAGTACGAAAGGATCGGAAAAGAGGGGCCTATACTTAAAGCACGCCCCACCTCTAATTAATGAAAACAAATAAATTAAATAAAGGGAGGGCTAAAACCCCTGCCGCCCAAAATAAGGGCATACTGGGGTGGCAGAGCATGGTAAATTGCGAAAGACCTAAGACCTTTACACCAGAGGTTCAAATCCTCTCCTCAGTTTATGCTAAACACTCTAATGAATCACTTAATCAACCCATTAGCCTACATCGTGCCAGTCCTATTAGCAGTGGCCTTCCTAACACTACTTGAACGAAAAGTGCTAGGATACATACAACTACGAAAAGGCCCCAACGTAGTAGGACCTTACGGACTATTACAGCCCATCGCTGACGGAGTAAAACTCTTTATCAAAGAGCCCGTCCGACCTTCTACATCATCCCCATTTTTATTTTTAGCCACCCCCATCCTTGCATTAACCCTCGCCATAACACTATGAGCACCCATACCTATACCCTACCCCATTATTGACCTAAACTTGGGTGTACTATTTATCCTAGCCCTCTCAAGCCTAGCAGTATATTCCATTCTAGGATCAGGATGAGCATCAAATTCAAAGTACGCACTAATTGGAGCCCTACGAGCAGTGGCCCAAACAATTTCATATGAAGTAAGCCTGGGACTCATCCTCCTCTCAGTAATCATCTTCTCAGGCGGCTACACTCTTCAAACGTTTAATACAACCCAAGAAGGCATTTGACTCCTGGCCCCAGCATGACCCCTAGCAGCTATGTGGTATATTTCAACCCTAGCTGAAACAAACCGAGCACCATTTGACCTAACAGAAGGAGAATCAGAACTAGTCTCGGGCTTCAATGTAGAATATGCAGGAGGACCCTTTGCCTTATTCTTTCTGGCTGAATATGCCAACATTCTAATAATAAACACCCTATCAGCTGTACTATTCCTGGGATCTTCCCATTTCCCAAACATACCAGAACTAACAACAATTAGCCTCATAATTAAAGCCGCGTTCCTATCAGTTGTCTTCCTATGAGTCCGGGCCTCTTACCCCCGATTTCGATATGATCAACTTATACACCTTGTATGAAAAAACTTCCTGCCATTAACACTAGCCCTCGTACTATGACACATTGCCCTACCAATTGCACTAGCAGGCCTTCCCCCACAACTATAGTTTAGGAACTGTGCCCGAATGCCCAGGGACCACTTTGATAGGGTGGCTTATAGGGGTTAAAATCCCCTCAGTTCTTAGAAAGAAGGGGATCGAACCCATGCCCAAGAGATCAAAACTCTTAGTGCTTCCTCTACACCACTTTCTAGGATGGGGTCAGCTAATAAAGCTTTCGGGCCCATACCCCGAACATGACGGTTAAAGTCCCTCCTCCATCAATGAACCCCTACGTACTAATAATCCTATTATCCAGTCTGGGATTAGGCACCACCCTAACTTTTGTCAGCTCTCACTGATTATTAGCTTGAATAGGGCTAGAGATTAACACCTTAGCAATCGTGCCCCTAATAGCGCAACATCATCACCCCCGAGCAGTAGAAGCCACCACAAAATACTTCCTGACTCAAGCAACCGCAGCAGCAATAATCCTGTTTGCAAGCACAACAAATGCCTGAATTACAGGAGAGTGAGATATAAACAACATATCTAGCCCAATTGCCAGCACTATAGTAATTACCGCCCTAGCACTTAAAATTGGACTTGCACCAATACATTTCTGAATGCCAGAAGTTCTGCAAGGACTAGACCTATTAACGGGCCTAATTCTATCGACCTGACAAAAACTAGCCCCCCTGGCCCTTATTATTCAAACAGCTCAAGCCATCGACCCCCTCCTACTAACTTCTCTAGGACTTATATCCGCCCTAGCTGGCGGATGGGGGGGATTAAACCAAACTCAACTCCGAAAAATCCTGGCCTACTCCTCCATCGCCCACATAGGCTGAATAATTATTATTTTACAATATGCCCCTCAACTTACACTCCTTGCACTAGGGACCTACATCTTCATAACCTCAGCAGCTTTCCTTACACTAAAGACATCCTCCGCCACAAAAATCAATACCCTTGCAATAACCTGATCAAATAGCCCAATCTTAACAACAACCACTGCCCTCGTACTACTCTCGCTAGGCGGACTACCACCCCTAACAGGGTTTATGCCGAAATGATTGATCCTTCAAGAACTAACAAAACAAGATCTTTCAGCTACCGCCACTATTATAGCCCTCGCAGCCCTACTTAGCCTGTACTTTTACCTTCGACTATGCTATGCAATAACACTAACAATTTCCCCAAATGTAACAAACTCACTCACACCATGACGAGTAAAAACAACTCAAGCATCTCTACCTCTAACTATTTCAACTACAATTGCTCTAGGCCTCCTACCCATGACTCCAGCTATTTTAATGCTAGTTACTTAAGGGATTTAGGATAGCACCAGACCGAGAGCCTTCAAAGCTCTAAGCAGAAGTGAAAATCTTCTAGTCCCTGGATAAGGCCTACAAGAATCTATCTTGCATTTTCTGATTGCAAATCAAATGTTTTTATTAAACTAAGGCCTTACTAGATGGGAAGGCCTCGATCCTACAAACTCTTAGTTAACAGCTAAGCGCTCAAACCAGCGAGCATCCACCTACTTTTCCCGCCGTTGGCCTAAAAGGCGGGAAAAGCCCCGGCAGAGTATTACTCTACGTCTCTGGATTTGCAATCCAACATGTTTCTTCACCACGGGGCTGTGATAGGAAGAGGACTTAAACCTCTGTCTTCGGGGCTACAACCCACCGCCTAAAACTCGGCTACCCTACCTGTGGCAATTACGCGCTGATTCTTTTCTACAAACCACAAAGACATTGGTACCCTTTATCTTGTATTTGGTGCCTGAGCCGGAATAGTGGGAACTGCTTTAAGCCTGCTTATTCGAGCTGAACTTAGCCAACCCGGGTCACTTCTAGGCGATGACCAAATCTATAACGTTATTGTTACTGCCCACGCCTTTGTAATAATTTTCTTTATAGTAATACCAATTCTCATCGGAGGATTTGGAAATTGACTCGTACCACTGATAATCGGAGCACCTGATATAGCATTTCCACGAATGAATAACATAAGCTTCTGACTTCTCCCCCCATCATTCCTACTATTGCTGGCCTCTTCTGGCGTTGAAGCTGGAGCTGGGACAGGGTGAACAGTCTACCCACCACTTGCAGGTAATCTTGCCCACGCAGGAGCATCCGTAGACCTCACAATTTTCTCACTTCACTTGGCAGGTGTATCATCAATTCTAGGGGCAATTAATTTTATTACCACTACTATTAACATGAAGCCCCCAGCCATCTCCCAATACCAAACACCTTTATTCGTCTGAGCTGTGCTTGTAACAGCTGTGCTCCTACTCCTCTCCCTTCCAGTTCTAGCCGCCGGGATTACAATACTTCTCACAGACCGAAACCTTAATACTACATTCTTCGACCCGGCAGGAGGAGGAGACCCAATCCTGTACCAACACCTGTTCTGATTCTTTGGCCATCCAGAAGTTTATATTCTTATTTTACCCGGCTTTGGAATCATCTCACACGTTGTCGCCTATTATGCTGGTAAAAAAGAGCCATTTGGCTATATGGGAATGGTTTGAGCAATAATGGCTATTGGCCTCCTTGGGTTTATTGTTTGAGCCCACCACATGTTTACTGTTGGAATAGACGTAGACACCCGTGCCTACTTCACATCCGCAACAATAATTATCGCCATCCCAACCGGTGTAAAAGTATTTAGTTGGCTCGCCACACTACACGGCGGCTCTATCAAATGGGACACACCCATGCTATGGGCCTTAGGGTTTATTTTCCTTTTCACAGTGGGCGGACTAACAGGAATTGTGTTAGCCAACTCATCATTAGATATTGTGCTCCACGACACATATTATGTAGTTGCGCACTTCCACTATGTACTATCAATGGGTGCCGTATTTGCCATTATAGCAGCCTTTGTTCACTGGTTTCCACTATTCTCAGGATACACCCTAAATGATACTTGAACAAAAATCCACTTTGGCGTAATATTTATCGGTGTAAACCTAACATTCTTCCCTCAGCACTTCCTAGGCTTAGCCGGAATGCCCCGACGATATTCTGACTACCCAGATGCCTACGCCCTATGAAACACAGTATCATCTATCGGGTCCCTCATCTCCCTGGTCGCAGTAATTATATTCCTATTCATCCTCTGAGAAGCCTTTGCCGCCAAACGAGAGGTATCCTCAGTAGAATTAACCACAACAAACGTAGAATGACTTCACGGCTGCCCTCCACCCTACCACACATTTGAAGAGCCAGCATTCGTCCGAGTTCAATCAAACTAACGAGAAAGGGAGGAATTGAACCCCCATGTACTGGTTTCAAGCCAGTCACATAACCACTCTGTCACTTTCTTCTAAAGACATTAGTAAAATGTAAATTACACCACCTTGTCAAGGTAGTATTACAGGTTAAATCCCTGTATGTCTTAAGCCCCTGGCTTAATGGCACATCCCACACAACTAGGATTCCAAGACGCGGCATCACCCGTTATAGAAGAACTTCTTCACTTCCACGACCACGCTCTAATAATTGTGTTTTTAATCAGCACTCTAGTACTATATATTATTATTGCAATGGTCTCTACCAAACTTACCAACAAATATATTCTAGACTCCCAAGAAATCGAAATTGTATGGACTGTTCTACCAGCTGTAATCCTAGTTTTGATTGCTCTGCCCTCCCTTCGAATTCTATACCTTATAGACGAGATCAATGACCCCCACTTAACAATTAAAGCCATAGGACACCAATGATACTGAAGTTACGAATATACAGACTATGAAGACTTAGGCTTTGACTCCTACATGATCCCGACCCAGGACCTTACACCCGGCCAATTCCGACTGCTAGAAACAGACCACCGAATAGTAGTCCCAATAGAATCACCAATCCGTGTATTAGTGTCCGCTGAAGACGTACTTCATTCTTGAGCCGTACCATCCCTGGGTGTAAAAATAGACGCAGTGCCCGGACGACTAAACCAAACCGCCTTCATTGCCTCACGTCCAGGAGTGTTCTACGGACAGTGCTCCGAAATCTGTGGCGCTAATCACAGTTTTATACCAATTGTAGTTGAAGCCGTCCCTCTAGAACACTTCGAAGGCTGATCCTCACTAATACTAGAAGACGCCTCACTAGAAAGCTAATTATTGGACAAAGCGTTGGCCTCTAAGTCAAAGTTTGGTGACTACCGACCACATGTAGTGAAATGCCCCAGATAAACCCTAACCCTTGATTCGCCATTCTAGTATTTTCATGAATCATCTTTCTTACCGTCATTCCAACTAAAATTCTAAATCATACAACACCCAATGAACCCGCCCCAATAAACGAAGAAAAACACAAAACTGAACCTTGAGACTGACCATGATAACAAGCTTTTTTGACCAATTTGCAAGTCCCTCTTTTCTAGGTATTCCTCTTATTGCTGTTGCAATCGCACTACCCTGAATTCTATTCCCAACTCCCCCATCTCGATGATTAAACAACCGACTTATTACCCTTCAAACATGATTCATCAACCGTTTCACCAATCAGCTTCTACTGCCTCTAAATGTAGGAGGACATAAATGGGCCTTACTATTTGCTTCCCTAATAGTGTTCCTTATTACCATTAACATGCTTGGCCTTCTCCCATACACCTTTACACCCACCACCCAGCTCTCACTAAACATAGGATTTGCTGTACCACTCTGACTTGCCACAGTAATCATCGGCATGCGTAATCAACCAACAGTGGCCCTCGGACACCTTCTCCCAGAAGGAACCCCCGTCCCATTAATCCCAGTACTAATTATCATCGAGACGATTAGTCTATTTATTCGACCCCTCGCCCTTGGGGTGCGACTTACAGCCAATCTAACTGCAGGCCACCTGTTAATTCAACTCATCGCTACAGCCGTCTTCGTGCTACTGCCCATGATACCAACAGTAGCAATTCTAACAGCCGCTGTTTTATTCTTACTAACACTTCTAGAAATTGCAGTTGCAATAATCCAAGCCTATGTGTTTGTACTTCTACTAAGCCTCTACCTACAAGAAAACGTTTAATGGCACACCAAGCACATGCATTTCACATGGTTGATCCTAGCCCATGACCACTAACCGGAGCCGTAGGCGCTCTATTAATAACATCCGGCCTAGCAATCTGGTTTCACTTCCACTCAACAACACTAATAACCCTTGGACTAATTCTTCTACTTCTTACAATATTCCAATGGTGACGTGACATTATCCGGGAAGGAACCTTCCAAGGACATCACACGCCCCCAGTACAAAAAGGCCTGCGTTACGGTATAATTCTATTCATCACCTCAGAAGTTTTCTTCTTCCTCGGATTCTTCTGAGCCTTTTATCACTCTAGCCTAGCACCTACGCCCGAACTGGGGGGATGCTGACCACCAACCGGGATTACCACACTAGACCCGTTCGAAGTCCCCCTGCTTAACACAGCAGTCTTATTAGCATCAGGTGTAACAGTCACATGAGCCCACCACAGCATTATAGAAGGAGAACGAAAACAAGCCATTCAATCCTTAGCACTTACAATCCTATTAGGACTATACTTCACCGCACTACAGGCCATAGAATATTATGAAGCCCCCTTTACAATCGCAGACGGGGTATACGGGTCCACATTCTTCGTAGCCACAGGATTCCACGGACTTCACGTAATTATTGGGTCAACCTTCTTGGCTGTTTGCCTCCTTCGCCAAATCCAATACCACTTTACATCTGAACACCACTTCGGCTTCGAGGCCGCTGCCTGATACTGACACTTTGTCGACGTAGTCTGACTATTCCTCTACGTGTCCATCTACTGATGAGGCTCATATCTTTCTAGTATTTAAATTAGTACAAGTGACTTCCAATCATTTAGTCTTGGTTAAACCCCAGGGAAAGATAATGAATTTAATCACAACCATCCTTATTATCACAATGGCCTTGTCCTCAATCCTAGCAATCGTATCATTTTGACTGCCCCAAATAAACCCAGACGCAGAAAAACTCTCCCCCTACGAGTGCGGGTTTGATCCACTAGGATCCGCCCGACTACCTTTCTCCTTGCGATTCTTCCTGGTCGCTATCCTATTTCTCTTATTTGACCTGGAGATCGCCCTTCTTCTCCCCCTGCCTTGAGGTGACCAACTTCACAACCCTACAGGAACATTCTTTTGAGCAACTATGGTTCTCGTCCTACTAACCCTAGGACTAATCTACGAATGAACCCAAGGGGGCTTAGAATGAGCAGAATAAGGGGGGTTAGTCCAAAAAAGACCTCTGATTTCGACTCAGAAAATTGTGGTTTAAATCCACAGCCCCCTTATGACACCAGTACATTTCAGCTTCAGTTCAGCATTCATCCTAGGATTAATAGGATTAGCATTTCATCGCACCCACCTGCTCTCTGCACTCCTATGCCTAGAAGGCATAATATTATCCCTATTCATTGCACTAGCCCTATGAACACTGCAATTCGAATCTACAAGCTTTTCCACCGCTCCCATACTCCTGCTAGCCTTCTCCGCCTGCGAAGCAAGTACAGGCCTCGCACTTCTAGTAGCCACAGCCCGAACCCACGGCACAGACCGCCTACAAAACCTTAATCTCCTACAATGCTAAAAGTACTAATCCCCACAATTATACTGTTCCCAACAATTTGACTAATCTCCCCAAAGTGGCTGTGAACAGCCACAATCACCCACAGTCTCTCAATTGCCCTCATAAGCCTTACGTGACTAAAATGAACATCCGAGACCGGGTGGGCCACATCTAACACGTACTTAGGGACAGACCCCCTATCAACCCCCCTATTAGTCCTGACATGCTGACTACTGCCACTCATAATCTTAGCCAGTCAAAACCACATTAACCCAGAACCCATCAATCGACAACGCCCATACTTTACACTACTAACCTCACTACAAACTTTCTTAATTATAGCATTTGGGGCCACAGAAATCATTATATTTTATATCATATTTGAGGCTACACTCATTCCAACCCTAATCATTATCACCCGATGAGGAAACCAGACTGAGCGATTAAATGCCGGAACTTACTTTTTATTCTATACACTTGCAGGCTCCTTACCTCTTCTAGTCGCACTACTTTTACTTCAGCAATCCACAGGTACCCTGTCCATACTTGTAATCCAGTACTCCCAACCACTACTATTAAACTCCTGAGGCCATAAAATTTGGTGGGCCGGCTGTCTCATCGCATTTTTAGTAAAAATGCCACTGTACGGCGTACACCTGTGACTTCCCAAAGCACACGTAGAGGCCCCCGTTGCAGGGTCCATAGTACTGGCAGCAGTACTACTAAAACTGGGAGGATATGGAATAATACGAATAATAATTATATTAGACCCCCTATCAAAAGAGCTAATTTACCCCTTCATTATCTTAGCACTATGAGGCATCATCATGACAGGGTCTATTTGCCTACGACAAACAGACCTTAAATCACTAATCGCCTACTCATCTGTTAGCCACATAGGACTCGTAGCAGGGGGTATTTTAATTCAAACTCCATGAGGGTTTTCAGGGGCAATTATCCTAATAATCGCCCACGGCCTAGTGTCCTCAATACTATTTTGCCTGGCCAACACAGCATATGAACGAACCCATAGTCGTACCATAATCCTAGCCCGAGGACTACAACTAATCTTCCCCCTAACAGCAGTTTGATGGTTCATTGCCAACCTGGCCAATCTGGCACTTCCCCCCCTACCTAACCTAATAGGAGAACTAATAATTATCACAACCTTATTCAACTGGTCCCCATGAACTATCGCACTAACAGGAGCAGGCACCTTAATCACAGCAGGCTACTCACTGTACATATTCTTAATATCTCAACGAGGCCCAACACCAGATCACATTATAAAACTCCAACCCTTCCACACCCGAGAACATTTGTTAATGGCCCTTCACCTTATCCCCGTAATTCTCCTTGTAGTGAAACCAGAACTCATATGAGGTTGGTGCTATTAGTAAGTATAGTTTAACCAAAATATTAGATTGTGATTCTAAAGACAGGAGTTAAAATCCCCTTACTCACCAAGGAAGGACAGAAATCAATAAGTACTGCTAATCCTTATGCACCGCGGTTAAAATCCGCGGCTTCCTCATGCTTCTGAAGGATAACAGCTCATCCGTTGGTCTTAGGAACCAAAAACTCTTGGTGCAAATCCAAGTGGAAGCTATGAACTCAACAACACTAATTATATCCTCCTCACTTATTTTAGTCATTATAATCCTTATCATCCCCCTACTAACAACACTAAACCCTCAGCCACTCAAAGCGGATTGAGCAGACACACATGTAAAAACCGCCGTAAGTACCGCATTTTTCATTAGCCTCCTACCACTAGTAATCTTCCTAGATCAAGGAATAGAAAGTGTTACTACAAACTGGCACTGAATAAACACACACATATTTGACACAAACATTAGCTTTAAATTTGACCACTACTCCCTTATTTTTACACCTATCGCCCTCTATGTTACCTGGTCTATTCTAGAATTTGCATTATGATACATACACTCAGACCCTAATATCAATCGATTTTTTAAATACTTACTACTGTTTTTGGTGGCAATAATCACCCTTGTTACCGCTAACAACATGTTTCAACTATTCATTGGCTGAGAGGGGGTAGGAATCATATCATTCCTATTAATCGGATGATGGTGCGGACGAGCAGACGCTAATACAGCAGCCTTACAGGCCGTAATCTACAACCGAGTCGGAGATATCGGACTAATCTTAAGCATGGCGTGATTCGCAATAAACTTTAACTCCTGAGAAATCCAACAAATCTTCTTTCTATCAAAGAACTTTGACATAACAATTCCACTAATAGGACTTATTCTGGCAGCCACAGGAAAATCGGCCCAATTTGGCCTACATCCCTGGCTTCCTTCTGCCATGGAGGGCCCCACGCCAGTCTCTGCCCTACTCCACTCCAGCACTATAGTTGTAGCTGGAATTTTCCTATTAATTCGCCTGCACCCCCTTATAGAAAATAACCAAACTGCACTAACAACCTGCCTATGCTTAGGCGCCCTAACTACCCTATTCACAGCCACCTGTGCCCTAACCCAAAACGATATTAAAAAAATTGTAGCTTTCTCAACATCAAGCCAACTAGGCTTAATAATAGTCACAATCGGCCTAAACCAACCACAACTAGCATTCCTTCACATTTGCACTCATGCTTTCTTCAAAGCTATACTGTTCTTATGCTCAGGATCAATTATTCATAGCCTTAATGACGAACAAGACATCCGCAAAATAGGAGGCCTTCACAACCTAATACCAGCCACCTCAACCTACCTCACAATCGGCAGCCTGGCACTGACAGGAACCCCATTCCTTGCAGGATTCTTTTCAAAAGATGCTATTATTGAAGCCCTAAACACCTCAAACCTTAACGCCTGGGCCCTAATCCTTACACTTATCGCCACATCATTTACCGCAGTCTACAGCTTTCGAGTCATTTTCTTTGTTACCATAGGATCCCCCCGATTCCTCCCAATATCCCCTATTAATGAAAACAACCCGTCAGTAATTAACCCTATTAAACGACTTGCCTGAGGAAGTATTATTGCAGGACTTATCATTACCTCCAACTTCCTGCCCTCAAAAACACCTATTATAACAATACCCACAACCCTAAAAATAGGGGCCCTCATAGTTACCATCTTAGGGTTACTAGTAGCCATAGAACTTACAGCCTTAACTAATAAACAAATTAAAATCACCCCTACAATACCCTCACACAACTTCTCGAACATATTAGGATACTTCCCCGCATTAATTCACCGAACATCTCCAAAACTCAACCTCACCCTCGGACAGTCAATCGCCAATAAGCTAGACCAAACATGGTTTGAGATATCCGGACCAAAAGGATTAACCTTGGCCCAAATAATAATGTCAAAAATTATAAGCGACATCCAACGAGGAATAATTAAAACGTACCTGACCATTTTCCTTCTGACATTAACCTTACGCATCCTATTAACAATTCTCTAAACTGCACGAAGAGTCCCACGGCTTAACCCCCGAGTCAACTCTAACACAACAAGCAAGGTTAAAAGCAAGACCCAAGCACAAATAACTAATATCCCCCCCCCAAATGAATATATAACAGCTACCCCCCCAACATCCCCCCGCAACATAGAAAACTCCTTTAACCCATCAACTATGACCCAAGAACCTTCATACCACCCGCCCCAAAACATGCCAGCCATCAAAACCACCCCTAATAAATAAACTAACACATAACCGGCAACAGACCGACTCCCTCAAGCCTCCGGAAAAGGTTCAGCAGCTAAAGCTGCTGAATAGGCAAATACTACAAGCATGCCTCCTAGGTAAATCAAAAAAAGGACTAACGACAAAAAAGACCCCCCAGAACCAACCAAAATACCACACCCGACCCCCGCTGCCACCACTAAACCTAAAGCAGCAAAATAAGGGGTTGGGTTAGACGCAACAGCAATTAAGCCCACAATCAAAGCCACCAATAACATAAACATAAAATAGGTCATAATTCTTGCTCGGACTCTAACCGAGACCAATGACTTGAAGAACCACCGTTGTAGTTCAGCTACAAGAACAATAATGGCAAGCCTACGAAAAACCCACCCTCTAATAAAAATCGCCAACGATGCACTAGTTGATTTACCAACACCCTCTAATATCTCAGTCTGATGAAACTTCGGATCCCTTCTAGGACTATGTCTTATTACACAAATTTTAACAGGACTATTCTTAGCCATACACTACACCTCAGACATCTCAACCGCATTCTCATCGGTAGCCCACATTTGTCGAGACGTCAACTACGGCTGACTTATCCGTAACCTTCATGCTAATGGGGCATCATTCTTTTTCATCTGTATTTATATACACGTCGCCCGTGGCCTATATTACGGATCCTACCTCTACAAAGAGACCTGAAACATCGGAGTAGTTCTACTACTCCTAGTTATAATAACAGCCTTTGTTGGCTACGTCCTTCCATGAGGACAGATATCCTTCTGAGGCGCAACAGTAATTACAAACCTCCTATCAGCAGTCCCGTACATAGGAGATACCCTAGTTCAATGAATTTGAGGAGGCTTTTCAGTAGACAACGCAACACTAACACGATTCTTCGCATTCCACTTCTTACTGCCATTTATCATCGCCGCCGCAACCCTCCTCCACCTGCTATTTCTTCACGAGACCGGATCAAACAACCCCGCCGGCCTAAACTCTGATGCAGATAAAATCTCTTTCCACCCATACTTTTCATACAAAGACCTTCTCGGATTTGTATTAATACTGTTAGCCCTAACATCTTTAGCACTATTTTCCCCAAACCTACTAGGAGACCCAGACAACTTCACGCCAGCCAACCCAATGGTAACCCCCCCGCACATTAAACCAGAGTGATACTTCCTGTTTGCCTATGCCATCCTACGATCCATCCCAAATAAGCTAGGAGGTGTCCTTGCACTACTATTTTCTATTTTAATCCTAATAGTAGTCCCAATCTTACACACCTCAAAACAACGAGGACTAACATTCCGCCCAATCACCCAATTTCTTTTCTGAACACTTGTAGCAGACATACTAATCCTAACATGAATTGGAGGCATACCTGTAGAACATCCATATGTTATCATTGGCCAAGTAGCATCAATTTTATATTTCGCACTTTTCCTCGTGCTCGTCCCATTAGCAGGATGAATGGAAAATAAAGCATTAAAATGAGCTTGCCCTAGTAGCTTAGTCTTAAAGCATCGGTCTTGTAATCCGAAGATCGGAGGTTAAATTCCTCCCTAGCGCCCAGAAAAGGGAGATTTTAACTCCCACCCCTGGCTCCCAAAGCCAGAATTCTAAATTAAACTATCTTCTGATAGTAACATGTATGTACTAGTACATATTATGTATAATATTACATATATGTATTAGTACATACATATGTATTATCACCATTCATTTATTTTAACCCCAAAGCAGGTACTAACGTCTAAAACGTTCATATACCAAATTATTAAGACTCAGAAATAAATTATTTTAACATGGGAAATAGATTAATCCCTTAAACATGGCACTCAAATTTTTCCTTGAATTTCCCAGCTAAGATTTATCTTAAAATTATTAATGTAGTAAGAGACCACCAACTGGTTGATATAATTGCATACTATTAATGATAGAATCAGGGACACAAAATGTGGGGGTCGCACACTGTGAACTATTCCTGGTATCTGGTTCCTATTTCAGGTACATAACTTTATTTACTCCACCCTCGGATAATTATACTGGCATCTGATTAATGGTGTAATTACATACTCCTCGTTACCCAACATGCCGGGCATTCTTTTATATGCATAGGGTTCTCTTTTTTAGGTTTCCTTTCATTTTGCATCTCAGAGTGCAAGCACAAATGTTAAATTAAGGTGGAGTTATTCCTTGCATAAGTTAAAGTAGGTTAATTATTAAATGACATAACTTAAGAATTACATATTAATATCTCAAGTGCATAACATATACATCACTTCTTCAACTTATCCTTATATAGATGCCCCCCCTTTTGGCTTACGCGCGACAAACCCCCCTACCCCCCTACGCTCAGCAAATCCTGTTATCCTTGTCAAACCCCGAAACCAAGGAAGGTTCGAGAACGTGCCAGCTAACGAATTTGAGATATGGGTTAGCCATCCGCATTGTATATATATACATGCACATTGCGTTTTATGTATAGCACAAATATCCCCAAATTTTAGCCTAAAAACCTCTATTAAAAATTTTAAAAATTTCTCAATGCTAAAAAATTAAACATTTATAAC